AATTTACAAAAAGAATTTAATTCTGTAAATAGAAAACTTAACATTGCTATCACACGAATTGAAAAGCCTTATGGAAACCCTAATATTCTTGCAGAATTTATAGCCGGCCAATTAAAAAATCGAGTTTCTTTTCGCAAAGCAATGAAAAAGGCTATAGAATTAACTGAACAAGCAGATACAAAAGGAATTCAAGTGCAAATTGCAGGACGTATTGACGGAAAAGAAATTGCGCGTGTTGAATGGATCAGAGAGGGTAGGGTTCCACTACAAACCATTCGAGCTAAAATTGATTATTGTTCCTATACAGTTCGAACGATCTATGGGGTATTAGGCATCAAAATTTGGATATTTATAGACGGGGAATAATAAACCTTTATTTGCCTTTCCATTCTATCCAGCGATGGAACAAAAAATGATAAATTCGTTTCTTCTTTTTCTTTTCTGTTCAATAAAAAAAATGAAAAATTATAATTCTATAGGGTTGAATAAAAATTCAATTAATCTTTTGATAAAATTGCTATGCTTAGTGTGTGACTCGTTGGTTTTTTGAGGGTTAGTATAAAAAACCAGCCCCATAGTATAAACAAATAACTATAGAAGTAATAACCAACTCATCACTTCGTATTATCTGGATCCAAAGAACCAGTGAAGATATGATATATTGTTCATATTGTTGTAGCAACTGAAATCTTTTTTTATTAAAAAATCTGCTTCTAAGTTGTCAATCGAAATAAAAAAATAAAGGGTATGGATAAATGGAAGGATGAGAGAAAGAAAGAAAAAGAATATTGATGATATATAATTCCAATATGTAAGGTCTATGAGTCATCTCAGAAAAAAGCTGTGTAATAAAGCATCAATACGGATTGATCATTAAATGGATCTACTCATCGAACAAAAAATAAAGAGCTTCGAGCCAATAAAGACTAAGAATATTGACTCAAGAACTAATAGCTCCATTGTAGAATTGAGACCTAACCATAAAGTAAGAAGCGATGGGAACGATGGAACCTGTGAATTCAAAAGATTCTAGTGAAAATGAATTCGAATGATTCATTGATCGGGATGGCGGAACCGACCAGAGACCAATTTATCTATTCGGAAAAGTTATGAACTAATGATAGAACTGAAATATAAATTGAAAGAGTAAATATTCGCCCGCGAAAACTTTATTTTCTTGGATTGCTAAATTTGGGTGAATCCAATACGATAAAGAGTAAAACAAAAGAAAGATTCGTTTTAACATTCTAAAAACCATATATATATAAATATAAGAAAAAAATAGTTATTTAATATATTTAGTTATCTATACAAACAAGATATACAAATTAATAATAGATTTGATCTAGATTAAATGAAATCCATGATTCAGTATATTATTTATTAAATACATGTATATCTTAATTCAAATTATATTATATCTGAATTCAAAATCTTTAATTTGAATTCATTTTATTCGCGAGGAGCTGGATGAGAAGAAACTCTCACGTCCGGTTCTGTAGTAGAGATGGAATTCAAAACAAACCATCAACTATAACCCCAAAAGAACCAGATTCCGTAAACAACATAGAGGAAGAATGAAGGGAATATCTTATCGAGGTAATCATATTTGTTTTGGTAAATACGCTCTTCAGGCACTTGAACCCGCTTGGATCACATCTAGACAAATAGAAGCAGGTCGACGAGCAATGACACGAAATGCACGTCGTGGTGGAAAAATATGGGTCCGTATATTTCCAGATAAACCAGTTACAGTAAGACCCGCAGAAACACGTATGGGTTCAGGTAAAGGCTCTCCCGAATATTGGGTAGCTGTTGTTAAACCAGGTCGAATCCTTTATGAAATGGGTGGAGTAACAGAAAATATAGCTAGAAGGGCTATTTCAATAGCAGCGTCCAAAATGCCTATACGAGCTCAATTCATCATTTCGGGATAAAAAAGAAATAAGCCTTGGGTAAAAAAAAATAGCGGGTGCAGGTTTCTTTTTTTGGACAAACAATATTTCTTTTTTTCTTCGACCTTTGTATTGTAAAAAACAGATAAAAAAAATGATATGATTCAACCTCAGACCCATTTGAATGTAGCAGATAACAGCGGGGCTCGAGAATTGATGTGTATTCGAATCATAGGAGCTAGCAATCGTCGATATGCTCATATTGGTGACGTTATTGTTGCTGTGATCAAAGACGCAGTCCCAAACATGCCTCTAGAAAGATCAGAAGTGGTCAGAGCTGTAATTGTCCGTACTTGTAAAGAACTTAAACGTGACAACGGTATGATAATACGATATGATGACAATGCTGCAGTTGTGATTGATCAAGAAGGAAATCCAAAAGGAACTCGAGTTTTTGGTGCGATTGCCCGAGAATTGAGACAGTTCAATTTTACTAAAATAGTTTCATTAGCTCCCGAGGTATTATAAAATGAGACCAAGATATGGTTATAGTAGGGTATTTAAAAGAAATAGATTAAGATTAATTTAGTAGATTTTGTCTCACG